GAGCGGGAGATTCGATTAACCGAGATTCCGAAGCTGAAATTTCTCCTCGACCATCAATGGGTTTAGCCAGTGCATTTATAACACGACCCAAATAAGCCTCACTTACTGGTATCTGAGCAATTCTTCCTGTTGCTTTTACCGAACTTCCCTCTTGTATCATCAAACCATCACCCATTAATACAACACCAACATTTTTGGATTCCAAATTCAAAGCAATGCCTATAGTACCCTCTTCAAATTCCACTAATTCACCCGCCATTACTTCATCAAGACCATAAATACGAGCAATACCATCGCCTACTTGAAGTACGGTACCCGTATTTACAATTTTTACTTCGGTATTATATTGCTCAATGCGTTCACGAATAATTTTACTAATTTCATCTGCACGAATGGTTACCATGAAAATTTATTAATTTTATTTTTTTATAAGAAAAAAATAATGCCTATACTCTATATTATAATAGAAAGACTAATCAGTTATTTTTTTCTTTCATCGTCCCAAACATGCCAATATTAACACTGACAGTACGTAAATGTAACTCGTTGTTCAAGCAGCCATTTAGAGTTCCTAGAGCTCCCTGTAAGGCTTGTTGTAAAACCCGTTGTCGGACTTGATTACTCACTCTTTGTTGTTCAAACTGAATGGCTTCATTTTTGTAATTTTCTAATTGTTCCAAAGTCGTATAAATGGAATTAATTAAATTCAATTTTTCTCGTTCGATCTCAGAATAGCCGTTCACCCGAAACCGATCTGCTTCAGTTTCTACTTTCATTAAGCGGGCCTGTGCTTTTTCCAGCTGTTCAATGGCCCCTTCCCGTAGTTCTTCTGAATTTCGAATAGTTCTCAAGATTCTCTGTTTTCGATTATCTAATAAATCACTTAATGAAAGTAGACTCTTTTTCCATTCATTTCAAAATGTCTATGATCTCTTCCCGAACCAAACATGAATCTTTCGATTCATTTGGCTCTCACACTCAATTACTTACTTATGGAAAATTTCCCAATTTTTTATGTAATGAGCCTATCCTCTCTTCTCTATTTATATATATATTTTAATATTGAAAACAATTACCAATATAAGACCAGAATATTCGGAGGACTCTTCTGACCAAACAAATATATGTCAACAAAGTTGTTTTTTTTTTATTCAAATCCAAAGAATTCTTATTAATTTATACATAGGTCATCGATTACACATTGTATTAAAGGGAGGGTTAAATTCACCCGTTTTTTCAATTTCTCGCTGTAATGAGGATTCAAGACATTTTTTCGACATGAGTGTTCTATATCGAAAAAACTATAATCATTTTTTTGAAATCATTTATTTCTGTATTAACATAGTAGTAGAAAGAGTACTACACTGCATCTAGACTTCAAATTATTCACTTTAACCATGGTAATAGTCCAAAATTATTGGTTAATAGAGAATCAAAGTGCATTTACCAATAAATCACGAAATGCTATGGTTCTTAAATATTTTTTCTTAAATTATTTAAAAAATTTAATTAATTCAGAAGTAATTCGCGGGATTATGCACATTTTCTTAGTTATGACTAAAAAGTGCAGTTTGGTTGGATCCAATCTATTCTTTGAAATAAACAACTCGCACACACTCCCTTTCCAAAAAAAACCAATACACCTAACACTACACTTAGATTTATTGGATTTGTTGCTAAAATATCGGTATTAAACCCGAAACTTCCGGCGGATGGCCAGTAGCCCAAACAAAGGAAAGAATCGGTTATATTTTTCATATTATCTCATCTCCTTTTATGAATAGACTAATGATCTTTCTAAGATTCCTATTCTATATATTATTTGGATTGGTCAATCAATTGGAAGATTCCGTATAAGAATGAGACTTATTAGAATTAGATACCAGTTCTTATGTCAATTGCAAAATCTCTCTAGTTTGAATACTTTTGAAAAATTTTATTAAAAGAAAAAAAAGGGGGGGGTTCGGGCGAATCAATAAATGAATTCTTCACCTTTCAATTAGTCCTTCCCCTGTGTTCTTTCTTGTCCGAACAGATAAATAATTGTAGGAGTGAAATATTAATATAATTCGAAAAAGCAAGACCGGGAAAGCAAGTCCACGGAAAAAGGATATGTATTTTTTTAGGATTAAACAAAAGGATTAGCAAATAAAAGCGCTAATGCTACAACCAACCCATAAATTGTTAAAGCTTCCATAAAAGCCAGACTAAGCAATAAAGTACCCCGTATTTTTCCCTCTGCCTCTGGTTGTCGTGCAATCCCTTCTACAGCTTGCCCTGCAGCAGTGCCTTGACCAACCCCTGGTCCAATAGAAGCAAGCCCTACCGCCAACCCCGCAGCAATAACAGAAGCAGCAGAAATAATTGGATTCATGATAATTTCCTCGTAACCTAAATATAAAATAAAGAAATAGTTAATGATATCATCAACCAATAAATTATGACTTAATTATTCAATTACCAAGATTTATTCGGTTAAAGTAATTAAGAAGAATTGCGTATTGAAAATAGTAATAGTTATTGAACTATACGAATTACTTCAAGATTTCTTTTTTCGTCGCTACCTACGTAGTTTTTTTGTATGAATATATATAACCTTTGTTCTTATCTTACCTAAAATTTTAAATCATTCTTTGAATTCTATTCAATTTATTTTCTTTAGTCATTGAATATTCAATTCACAATTCGAGATGAACTAAAAAGGCTTTGTTTTTTTAATCCCTATAGAAATTTAGGGTAGTAGCGGGGCAATTTAAAAGAAATTTTAGATATAAAATATTAGTTATTTAAAAAATATGGTTAGTTCATATATAATATCACATATACATGGCTTTATTCTATGCTGTAAACCAATTATTTGTGTTTTAGATTCAATCGAATTGAATATCATTCTTTGAAACCCCAAAAACAAAGAAAGAGTTTTCTTATAGTGATCAGATTATATACACCCAGTTAGACCTCCTCACTTCTACTCTATTCTTTTTTCTTTTGGTTTGGTCAATCAGTGAATTTAATGTGAATGAAATGGGAATCTCTTCTAGTTCTATATAGTATCTTTTTATCACACGTCATAAACGTAAATATCATACATAATTATAGCTCTTAATTTTTTATTTCGAATATCCAATATCTATCTATATATAGATATATATATATAGATAGATGTTTACTAAGTATATTGATTGTCTTGGGCCGCAGGATCTGTGCGGCAAGCTAAACGAAAAAGACTATATTTTTTAGAAAACTAGTCAATGATGGCCTTCCATAGATTCACCTATATAAGCCGCAGCTAAAGTAGCAAAAATTAGAGCTTGAATACCACTTGTAAATAATCCAAGGAACATGACAGGTATAGGAACTACTAAAGGTACTAAAGAAACAAGAACAACAACTACTAATTCATCAGCTAATATATTTCCGAAAAGTCGAAAACTAAGCGATAAGGGTTTTGTGAAATCTTCTAAGATGTTAATCGGTAAAAGGATTGGAGTTGGTTGGATGTATTTACTAAAATAAGCTAATCCTTTTTTTGAAAGACCCGCATAGAAATATGCAACTGATGTAAGTAAAGCTAATGCAACGGTAGTATTTATATCATTTGTGGGTGCAGCTAACTCCCCATGAGGTAATTGTATGATTTTCCAAGGCAAAAGAGCCCCAGACCAATTAGAAACAAAAATAAATAGAAACAAAGTTCCAATAAAAGGAACCCACGGAGCATATTCTTCTCCAATCTGAGTTTTGCTCACGTCTCGAATGAATTCAAGAACATATTCAAAGAAATTCTGACCAAAATTGGGAATGGTTTGCAAATTTCGAATAACTAGAATGGCTGAAACTAATAAGATAGCAATTACAACCCAAGAAGTAATAAGTACTTGGGCATGCACTTGGAAACTCCCTATTTGCCAATAGAAATGTTGACCGACTTCCACAGCGGATATATCATATAATCTTTTTAATGTGTTGATAGCACATAATAAAACATTCATATTGTCCCGTCCTCTAAAAAAAAAATAAGAACTTGAAAGGTAATTATTTTTATTCAAACATCTCCTTTCCTTTTTGATTTGTCTCTTTTCATTTTTTATTTTGAATACCGCGACTAATCACATAAAATTTTTGTTTGTTCTTTTTATATTTTGTGCAATTTATTACTAGTATAGTAACCGATTCCATAAATCTATGAACCCTTTCAACCAAATCCAATATTTTTTTTATCTTATTTATTATTAATCAATAATTTTGTATATAGCTAGAACGACCCTGACAAATTGCAAATACTAATTTGTTAAGAATTAATCGAATTGAGGCTATAGCATCATCATTAGCGGGAATCGAAATATCGGCAAAGTCTGGGTCACAATTTGTATCAATTAAACAAATTGTTGGAATTTCCAAAGTTATACATTCTCGAAGAGCCGTATATTCTTCTTGTTGATCGACGATTATTACAATATCAGGTAACCCCTTCATATATTTAATGCCGCCAAGATATGTTTCCAAATGAGCTAAATGTCTCTTCAATATAGCGGCATCTCTTTTTGGAAAACTATGGAGTCTCCCCGTCTTTTGTTGCGTTCTCAAGTCCCTGAACTTTTGAAGTCTTGTTTCTGTAGTATACCAATTCGTTAACATACCGCCGGGCCATTTTTTATTAACATAATGACACCGAGCTTTTATTGCAGCCCGCGCTACTGAATCAGCTACTTTTTTTTTTGTACCAACAATTAAGAATTGTTTTCCCCGACTTGCTGCATCAAAAACTAAATCACAAGCTTCTGATAAAAACCGAGCAGTTCTAATAAGATTTGTAATATGAATACCCTTACGCTTTGTAGATATATAAGGTGACATTTTAGGATTCCATTTTCTACTACCGTGGCCAAAATGAACTCCTGCTTCCATCATCTCTTCCAAAATTATGTTCCAATATCTTTTTGTCATTTATATTTATCCTCACACTTTTCTTTCATTTCAAAATATTATTTTGAAATGAAAGAAAGAGACCCGGTATACTGAAATAGAAATAAATAAGTGTTCCGAAGGAACCTTCTCTTCTATCGAAGATTGGCCATTGATATATGATCTGGGCATTTTTTCTACTTAATTAATATGATTATTCTCTTTATTACCTTTCTTTTATTACAAAATAAAATAATCGGGGATGAATCTGCCCTTAAGAATTCTTATTTTAGGAATTATTAATTCCTAAATTGCTATGATGTATCGCATAAATTCTTTTTTTTGTTTCCGAAGTAATCTTGTTATATTGCCTTTGCTTTGAACGGTACATTATTCTTTGCAATCCGGTACCTACTGGTATCATTCCCCCTAAAACAACGTTCTCTTTCAGACCTTTCAACCAATCTATGCGACCCCGGAGAGCGGCTTTTGCTAAAACTTTAGCAGTTTCTTGAAAACTTGCTTCAGATATGAAACTTTGAGTATTCAGAGATGTTTTTGTTATCCCCAATAATATAACTCGATAGCAAATAGCCTCTTCTAAGGAACGCCCAGCTCGTTCGGCTCGCAATAATCCAATTAGTTCACCGGGCAAAAAAACATTAGACATTCCATCTTCGGAAACCAATACTTTTGATGTTATTTGACGCACAATAATTTCTATATGTCTATTATGAATGTTAACTCCCTGGGATCGATAAACTTTTTGAATTTTATTAACCAAAGAAATACGACTTTGCGCTATAGTTAGCTCAGCACCAATCAAGAATCCCCATGGAATGCCAAGAATTCTTGTTATATGCCCGTTCCAAGTATCAACTCTCTTTTCTAGGTTCATCGATATTGAATCAATCGAACGAACTTCTAATACCTGTTCTACTTTTGGAAGACCTTGTGTTATATCACCTGATCTCGATTTTTCATATATAAATGTAACTAATATATCTCCTTCAGAAAGTATTTCTCCATAATGGCCATGAACAGTTGCTCCTGGAGTCGCCAAATAAGGGTTAGCCGATCTTATTCCTACAGAATCCATTTGAAGAGTTAGAACTTGACCCGATTTTAGGTGTGGTGCATTTATCGTTTGAACTATACATACATTTTCGCAAATAAATTGCCCCAGACTAATTATTGTAAACGTTTTTTCACAAAAATTAGGATGGATAAAATGCCAATTCAAATAGAATGGATTTAAAAAAATGTTACTACATAGATCAGGTTTATAAATTCTTTCGTTTTCGTCCATTAAATAATATTTTAATACTTGAAAAGTTTCCTTTAATTTGTCAAGTTGCAAATTTTTATTTATCGAGATCTCATTATGAGTTATTAAACAGTAAAAATAAAAATTTGCAACTTGAAGGGCTATTCCTAAAGGACCGAACGAATTATTAATTGGAATTATAGGATCTCTTTGAATTTTATTAATTCCTTCTTTTCTCCCATTGTAATATTTTCCATCGTTGCATGATCGTATTTGAAAACAATTAGATGATGACAAAATTATCAAAGATCGGCATTTATTATTTCTATTCAACAACATACGAATAGTTCCGTGATTTTGGCTAAGTGATTTTTGCATTTTTTCCCTCGAATCTATAGAAAAAAATGGATTGATGTAGGTCCGATCCGACTCATTATCCAAGATAAATCCTGAAACGGGCGTATCATTCCTTTTTCTTTTATATGAAATTTGGGATTTCACTAAGTCAATTCTTAAGAAATATCTAACCAAACCATTTGTACTTACTTCAACAAAAGAAACATGCGCATTTTCAATAGAAGAAAATTTTTTGTCTTGATCCCAATTTAAAACTAAACACGTCCGAACTAATTGAAAACTTCTATCAGAAATTCCCTGAATTAATTTTCCATTTCCAGAAAGAATATAATTAATAACTTTAAGTTCCAGATTATCTCTTTCTTGGAACATATCTTGAGGAAAAAGTTTTACTAAATTGATACCATCCGCTATTTCATATAAAATTACGGGTCGAACCAAAACAAAATACTTTTTTTTCGTAATTGTGATCCATTGGGCATAGATCCAATTTTTCATTTTTTTTGATTCTTTTGAATTTCCGGGTGGTATCAACATGGCACTGTGTCGGGATATCTTATCCATTTCTCCGGGAAAATAGATATCCCCAGAAAATATTTTTAATTCAATCTTTTTTTTTTTCTTTTCCACTCGGACCAATCCCCTTACTCGACTTTTTATATTTAAAGCTATTGGTGTATCTACTTCAACGATACTATTGTTCCGTACCATTATGGAAGAAGATTCGGGTAAAATATGCACTTCCTCAGGAATGAAAAAAAATTGATCTACTTTTATTTGGTATTTTGGCTTAAATTCTTTAACTGCTTGATACTCAATTAAAAAATCCTCTTTTTTTAAAATGGAATTGATATCTATAGTCCTATATTTAGTAATTCCCGAGTTCTGTGTTCGGTATTGAGGATCATCGAAATAAGCAAGAATACTATTTCTACGAAAAGTACCATTGATTGATATTTCAATCGAGATACTGGAAGCTAACGTTAGTTCTTTGTCTCGTTCTTGAATCGATTGGAATGTAAATGGAATGATGAATGTATTTCTTCGCCTCTTTGCTAATAAATCCGTAGTATCATGGAAAATAGCAGGATGTGTAAAATGACAATGATCGTTACATATGCTTTGATTAAATATTGAATAATCCGGAATCTTTCTTTCTTTTTTATCAGAATAATTGAAACGAAATAATTTATGTCTTACTTGATGATTACTTACTAAAAGGTTACAAATATCTCTTTCTCGAGTAGAAAGATAATGAATGTTCATTTGATCTTGATCTTTTCGGATTGAAAAAGAGCCTGAACCGAACCTGTATGATTTTCCTGATAAAATCCATAAATGACTGGTTTTTGGTAAGATATGGACATTACTATATCTAAATTCTGATGCATGGTACACATCGATACTCCAATGCATTTCTCCTTCTAAATCAGAATAGACATGCTTTCTAACCTTTTCTTTTAAATTCAAAGTGTATGTTCCTGCGCGAATCTCGGCAATCACTTGTTCTGATTTTACATATTGATTATTTTGAACTAATAGAAAACTTTTTGGTGGAATAGTCACATTATGTATAATATCACCACTTTCAATAGTTACACACAAGTCTATATAACATAGAAAAGCAGGATGCCCGTGACGTGTACGTGTAGGATGAACAAAATCCTCATTGAATTGAATTTTTCCATTATAAGGCGCTCGCACCTGTTCTGCAGTACCCCCCGTGAATACTCCGCCAGTATGAAAAGTTCTTAATGTTAGTTGAGTGCCCGGTTCTCCAATTGATTGGCCCGCAATAATACCCACAGCTTCTCCTAATTCCACCAAGTGGCCATGAGTAGGACTTTGGCCATAACACAATCGGCAAATCCAAGATGGATTCCTACAGGTAAAGGGGGTTCGAATAGATATTGGTTGTGTTTGAAAGGTTTTAAATCGATTGATAAGTCCAATTCCAATATCTTGATTTCTAACGGCAATGCATCGCGAACCTCTGTATATATCGTCTGCTAATACACGACCAATTAATGTTTGTATCCAAATTCTTTCTGACATCATTACATTCTGGGTATTCACCAAAATTCCTCGAATGGTATCGCAATCTGTTCGACGTACAACAATGTGTTGAACCACTTCAACAAGTCTGCGTGTAAGATATCCAGCATCTGATGTTCGTACAGCAGTATCGACAACCCCTTTACGGGCTCCGTAGCAAGAAATTATATATTCTGTTAAAGATAGTCCTTCGCGTAAATTGCTTTGAATAGGTAAATCAATCATTTGTCCTTGTGGATCCGACATTAATCCTCTCATACCTACTAATTGGTGTACTTGAGATGCATTTCCTCTAGCTCCCGAAAAAGACATTATATGAACTGGATTAAAGGGGTCGGTCATCCTAAAATTAGGATTCATTTCTTGTCGCAAATATTCACTTGTAGCATACCATATCTCAATGGATTGGCGTAATTTTTCTACCGCATGTACATTCCCATAATGATGATGTTTTTCCAAAATCAAACTTTGTTGTTCAGCATCTTGCACTAGCCATCCTTTAGACGGTATTGTTAAAAGGTCATCAATTCCTAATGAAATAGATGTAGCCGTAGCTTGACGGAATCCCAGAGTCTTTACTTGATCCAGGATATGTGATGTATATGCCATTCCGAAGTGATCTATTAATCTGCTAATAAGTCGTTTAATGGCAGTTCCAGCTATCACTTTATTGTGAAAGATTAGATTGGCCCGTTCTGCCATAAGTACCTCCATATTCTACTCAGTGGAATTCGGTTCAACAATGGGTTTGAGTCAATGATTGGAAAACTTCCTTTTCTTTATCTTGATTTGCGTAGAAATTGAAAAACTATGATCCTAGTTAAACCGCGAACTTGAATTTACACCGGTATCATAAATTTGTTTATCTTAGATACCAATTATCTACTTAGATATCATATGAATAGGCCCGGCAAAAACCTTGTATAGCTTCTTCGATTTCTCGATAAAAAGAAATATGACCAACAGTGGTTCGAATGTATATAGAACGAATTTCTTTTTTTGTACTTCTTACTACTAGATAATGCCCATAAATTTCATGATAGGTACTCAAAGATTCGTAGTGAACTTCGATAGGAACTTCTCTTGACGTAATAATGCGTTGATCTAGTCGCCATCGGAGCCACAAAGGACTATCGAAGTTTATTCTTCTCTGTTGATAAGCTCCAATTGCATCGTAGGAATTACAAAAAAAAGGTTCTTTTTTTTTCGTATACTTATAGTTATTATCTCGAATTTTTTCATTTTTAGAATTTCTGCAATTCCACGGATTATACCTATTTGAATAAATACCTCGACGATTCCCGCTCGTTAATATGTAAAGTCCAATAAGCATATCTTGAGTTGGTACGGAAATTGGATCTCCAATAGCCGGAGACACGAGGTTTGTATGAGAAAACATAAGTAAACGAGCTTCTG